AAACCATATTTTGACTGCGCTTCAACTATATCAACTGTACTTGAACTGTTAGATAATTATAGTCGACGATAACATTACTGTTCACAACGCTATTACAGAACCGTACATGAGATTGTCACCTCATACGGCTCCTCAAAGGTCACAAATAAATCTAAGACCCGTTTGCTATTATTTATTATTTATCTTGAATTATTTATCTTGATATGTTTGTAGGATAGAATCCAAATCTATCGCAAGGTCCCCAATTAGACAATGGAATTCTGTCTGCTATATATTATTTTTTATTATAAAGTGCTTCTGAATTGATCTTATCTTTTAAAAAATTAAAAATTTTTGTTGAGTAATAACTTAACCTTTAAATAAAAAGTTTTTTGTAGAAATCTCAATAAATATTTCAACCTAGCATTTTTGATTACAAAAAAAATGATACATTGCATTAGTTCACAAAACATTACAAGAATTCTATCTCTCTAAAAAAGATCTTTTTTTGTAGTGCAATTTAATTCTTTCGAGTTTCTTTTTTTGTTCCTATTCTCCTTTCTCAGAAAAAGGTACTTAAACAAAGCAAAATAAAGGATTACTTCGTTCTTGATAGTTATTTACTTAATCGGTGGATAGGAACATACTCTGGATCGGAATCGTGGGGAGTACTCCTTCATAATTTCTACCAACATAAAGCCCCAATTAGAATCCCTTTTATGCTATGCAGTATGCACATAAAAATCCTGTTGAATAACTTACATAATCTCTATTACGAATCCTTTGTGTACCTTGGTGTTCCTAACTATCCACTATTTTTGGTCAAAAGGACCCCGCTCATTAGGGTAATACATGTATGTTAATAACTAGTAAAATCCCTAGATAGTTGCTCCTTTTGAACCCGCTTCAAGTCATGATGACTAATCACTCAATCTTGGGGTAAATAGTATATAATGCTTATGTTTACTTTCACTTAACTCTTGTACATAGAACATGAGACTGAATCCTTTTACTGCAAAGTATTAAGCTGTTTTTTTCACTCATATAACTATCTGATTTAGTTCATCAACCCGAATGATGAATAAAAAATAAAATATAGATTCAACTCATGAAAATTCCTTCCTATAAATAAAAGAAATAGAGGACATTTTATGTCTCAACGAATCACACGTAGAGATATTGATAACACACATAGAGTTAATGGTATTTCATAACTAATTGATTGAGCAGCAGCCCGTAAACCACCTAAAAAAGAATATTTATTATTTGATCCATAACCTGACATAAGAAGGCCCACGGGAGCAATACTTGAAATGGCAATCCATAAAAAAACACCAATACTGACATCGGCTAGAACAAGGCGATATCCAAAAGGAATTACTAAATAACTTAGTAGAATTGATGTGACTGCTATGGATGGTCCGATACTGAATAAACGAGTATCTCCTCTTGATGGAAGAAGATTCTCTTTGAAAAGTAATTTTGTACCATCTGCTAAAGCTTGAAGAATTCCCAAAGGCCCGGCGTATTCAGGGCCAATACGTTGTTGTATCCCCGCAGATATTTCTCTTTCTAACCAAACAATTACTAGTACACCTATTGTGATTCCTAATACAGGAGTAAAAATAGGGACAAGCATCAATATGATCTCATATACCTCTTTTAAGGATTCCAATCTAAAAAAAGAATTGATAGCTTGTACTTCTGTTGTATCTATTATCATTTTAACGATCAACTTCTCCCATAATGATATCTATGCTACCTAGTATTGTCATAATATCAGCCAATTTCATTCTTTTAACTAATTGAGGAAGGATTTGCAAATTGATAAAACCCGGTGGTCGTATTTTCCATCTCCAAGGAAAAACACCCTTATCTCCTATCAGAAAAATTCCTAATTCTCCTTTTGGGGCTTCGACTCTCACATAAAGTTCTTGCTTTGACAATTCAAAAGTAGGAGAAGGTTTTTTACTGATAAATCGATAGTCAAAATCATTCCATTCGGGATCCCATACTTTATCAAAGCGCCGGATTTCTAAATTCTCATAGGGCCCCCCCGGAATTCCTTCTAAAGCCTGTTGAATAATTTTTATTGATTCTGTCATTTCACTGATTCGTACTAAATAACGAGCTAATGAATCCCCTTCCTTTTGCCATTGAACTACCCAATCAAATTCATCGTAAGACTCATAATGATCAACCTTCCGAAGATCCCATTGTATTCCGGAAGCTCGTAGCATTGGTCCCGATAAACCCCAATTTATTGCCTCCTCTCCGCCAATAATACCTACTCCCTCAACTCGCTCTAAAAAAATAGGATTCCGTGTAATAAGCCTTTGATATTCAGTAACTCTTGTTAAAAAATAATCACAAAAATCCAAACATTTATCTATCCAGCCATGAGGTAAATCAGCAGCGACTCCTCCAATACGAAAATAATTATGCATCATTCGCATACCGGTAGTAGCTTCGAATAGGTCATATATCAATTCTCTTTCTCGAAAAATATAGAAGAAGGGGGTCTGTGCGCCAATATCTGCCATAAAAGGGCCAAGCCATAACAAATGCGAAGCTATACGGCTTAACTCTAACATAATGACTCTGATATAGCTGGCCCTTTTAGGCACTTGAATATTGCCTAACTGCTCTGGGGCATTTACAGTTATTGCTTCAGTGAACATAGTAGCTAAATAATCCCAACGTGTTACATAAGGTAAATATTGTATAATTGTTCGGTTTTCCGCAATTTTTTCCATCCCTCTATGTAAATAACCCAATATTGGTTCACAGTCAATAACATCTTCACCATCTAGAGTAACAATGAGTCGAAGAACACCGTGCATTGATGGGTGCTGAGGACCCATATTGACTATCATAAGGTCATTTCGTGTAGCTGGTGCAGTCATAGGTTTTTTCCCGATTCATTCTTCCATGAATTGCTGAAAGCGAAAAGAGGTTCATCAAAATTTAAGCGAAAATTCAAAACGACTCTTCAAATTAATGATTTTTTGTTTCTCGAATCTCCAATCGTCCGATTAATTCTTTATAACGTACTCTATTTTTTTTTGACAAATAGGCGAGCAGCCGTTGACGTTTTCCTAGAATTTTACGCAGACCTCTCTGAGATAAATAGTCTTTTTTGTGCAATTCCAAATGTGAAGTAAGTCTCCGTATCCTATTGGTGAAACTCACTACTTGAAATTCAACAGACCCCTTATTGTCTTCGTTTTCCTCTTTCAAAATAATTGCACTGAATGGATTTTTTATCATACAAAAGCTCCTTCTACCCTTTAATTTACATATAAATATATTTTATTTTATCGATCAGTAATAATAATATTAGTCATTTTAATGTAGTAATTAATATACACAAGAATTTGAATTTATTTATGGACTTCCAATTTCATTAATCAAATTTGAATTTGAGTTGGACAGGGATAAAAAAAGAGATGGTACGTTTTTACACTCACAACGTCAAATAATTTAGACCTAAAATTCGGAATATTCTGTATATTCGTTTATTTTCTAGATTTTATCCAAACAAATTGATACGTCATTGATTTTGTATTAAATAAAAAAGATCTATATTAGACTGGGACGTAAGACAGGGCATATGTTCATCTGTTTGCTTTTCTATATGATACAGAATAGATAGGAAAAATGTACCATCAACCTATTTTGAATTGTGGATATATTCTTAACATACTAAAACGGCTTCCATTATTGGTATTAAACCAATATCTATTCATACAAGCTAAGTCTTCTAATCGATAATTAGGCCAAAGAAATAACTTTAATTTAATTAATTCGTTTTTATTTCTATCAAGATGTTTTTTTTGATCCAAAAAAGGATTCCTGCTTTTTATGTTCTTCTTGTTACAAAATACTGGATTTTTATCCACACTATTTAGATTCTTTGAGTTGAAAGAAATTAGAATTCTCAATTCTCTACGACGTCTAGACGATAAAATCTTTTCGGGAACGATAAAATCATAATGTTTTTTGTCCCTCTTTCGAATTATTATTTGATATCTTGGGATAGATTCATACAATTTTTTTTTATTGATATATCTTTGTTCTCGATATCTTTGAGGAGTTTGGTACTTACTCTTATGAACCAACGATATACCTACGGTTTGATACATAATAAAGTATCCGTCGTTTTTTACAGACAAACGGATAGGATCGATAAAAAATATCCCCTTTTTATTCAATTCTATAGGAGTCAATTTTTTTCGAATCACCATTATATCCAGATTTAATTCTTTCCTTTGAATAGACGATATAGTAGTATCTCTTGTATTTCTCAGTCCAAGCAAGTAACAATATATCTTGATATTATTGATCATTCTTTCAGTTAAATTCGGAATTAAACCATCGTCTATTATCCATTGAAAAAGCAAATAGTGTTTCCGTAAGAAAATAATTTCTGGTCTCATCTTATTCCGGATCTTATATTTTTTTTTCATTTTTTCTTGGTTTTGTGCATATGATCTAAGGCCTCTTCGTCCTGCGGGTTTTTTTTCTTCTTGATTTCGATTCATTAATTCAGAATATAATTTTTCATTCGATGGTCTAAAAAAATTACATTTTTTCTTTTCATTAATGTTTTTATTTAAATTTAAAAGAAGTAATTTGCTTGGTATAATCCATGGTTTTGTTTTGTATACATTATAAAGTGGCACAAATTCTGGGAAGAACGTAAGTTTCAGATTTGTCGATATTGGGTTTAGGATTTCTTCATTCATTTCCATCCAATCAAAAAAAAGTTTCTTGTCATTGATTGGATTTCTTTCTAAATCTTGATGAATCGTCAGATAAAAAATATCGTTTTTATCCATTTTATCAATTTTTTGGTAATTCTTACTTCCAAGCTTAGTATTTATATTACTGTTATAATCCATTTTGGTCCAGGCCTCAATATCTTTTTTTTGTCTTATAAAAAAATTTATAATTGTCCAATCAAAATATTTTCTATCTGGATTTTTTTGCATATACATAATATCACCCTTTTTTAGATAATGATTTTCTAGATAATGATTGATAGGAATTTCCTCCAGGTTTTCAAATAAATTTTGTTTATAATTGTTATAATTAAAAGTAATTTTTTGGTTGTTTTTTAATTCTGATGGTGATCCATAAATAATATATGAGGACTTCTTAATTTCAGAATTAATAGATTTATATGATAAAAGATCATATATATGGTATTTTGGAAAATTATCTTTTTGGTTTGGTAATGGATATACTTTAAAATCCTTTTGTTTTTTGTGATAAAGTAATGGGTCTTTTTCATACGAATTCCTTTTTGTTAAATCTTTATTTGGGGTCATACCACCTTCATTTATTGTAGTTCGCCATTTTTTTGGTATTAATCCAGACCATCTAATCTGAGATAAATTATATTGATAATGACCTCTTAACCAGCTTTTCCATTGATTCGTTTCAGAACTTGAAAGTTTCGTATGTCTTAATTCGGAATTAAATATTCCTTGTGTTACAAAATAATTTTTTATTGCAGTCTTAAGAAAAAAGGGAGTTCCATGATACTCAAAAATAGATCTTAACTTATACAAATTAATAACTTGGGTTTGTGATAATTTGTAAAATACATATGCTTGTGATAAGGAGGATAAGTCAAAAAAAAGACGTGAATTTCTCTTACTATTTTTAATATTGTAAAGTGCACTTTTTAGAGTCGAAATAAAGTTAATTTCTTTTTTTTTTTTTTTTATTTCTTGGTTTGTTTTATTATTGTAAATGTATTTATCAAAACAAAAATTTCTTGATTCAAGAAGGAGTTGTGTAGGAATTCTGACAATATGAATGATACATAGAAAGATATCGATGTATATTCTTTTAATGAAAATTTTTATAAACAAATCTAATTTATAGATTAATCGAGTGCTTCTTCTTTTTATTTTTAAGATTTTTAAAAAAAATTTTGGTGATTTTTCTTTTCCATTAAAACTTGTTTTGTTAGGACTACTTCTTTTCTTGGGGTTACCGTTTTTTTCTTTCATAAGACTTTTTGTTTTCTTTCTGATTGTGCTTGTTCTATCAGTCAGATTTTTAATTTTTTTTTCTCTCAGTGAATAATTTGTATTATCTGTAGGTTTAATTTTTCTAAACGAGTCGTGAATTATCTGATTCCTAATTATAGAATCTTTTTTTTGGTTAGTTTCGCCGGATTCATACACCTTTCTCAATATAAATAATCGAGTTGGATGTACTTTTAAGAGTTCTTTTTTTATTTTTTTGATAAACACCCTTTTTGGTTCTTTTGAATCTTGTAGAAAATCTTTTGTTCTTTCTTTTAAAACTCTTATAACGTGAAAATTATTGTTTTTCGTTTTTCGAATTTTTTTTTTTAGTTCTTTAAAAATAGGCTTAAAAAAGGAAGGTTTTGGAGGGACAGAACCAAAGGGAAGGGTAGTTTGCGTTCCCCAAGCCGTTAAAAAATAAAATTTTTGTTGTTCTTTTTTTAGATCTTTATAAGAAGAAAAAGAGGGCCTCAATTTGGATCTGTGCCAAGGTTTCAAATAGAAAGGAAATACTATTTTTATCTGAATACCATCTTTAAACCAATTTCTGGGAAGTTCGAGTTCTGATACTTGAACACCATTATAGGTACATATAATATGCTTTTCTCTATTCCACTCATCGAAGTCCTCAGCCCACTCGGGGGGTTGAGATAATAAAATACGCCCAATATTTTTAACTATTATCAATGAAGGTAATAAAATATATTTTCTAAAAATAGATTGAATTATTAAAATTAAACTTCTTGTTGCTTGTGGATATGGAACTAAATCCCAGGCTTCAGCGATTTTTATCCACGTTTTTTCCTTTATTTTGTTCTCTTGTTCTTCCTTTTGCCTTTTTTTTTGTTCCTCTGTATAATCTTTAAATTCTGATCCTTTACCCATCCAATTTCTAAAAAAAAATTTCATCTGTTCAGGGATATTAAAAGAAAAAAGGGGGTATTTTTTTATTATGTCCAAAAAAAGAGGGGAATGCGCATTTGCTTGAAATAAATTCGAAATAACAGTTTTACGCCTTTGAACACGCATAGAACCTTTGATGAATTCTCGACGAAAATCTGATTCTTCCGAATAGTCTCTAATAGACACCCAATTTTTGACACTTGCTTTGCGACTACGTTTAGTAGGCTTATAAATAATTACACGATCCCTTTTTCTTGAACGTATCTGATAATCCAATGGTAGGCCTTCATGAGCTGCGCCCGACAGGAATTCAAATTCGGTAATAAGTTTGTATGACCATCTAGGGACTTTTTTACTGATTTCTTTTATTACAAATTTTTGTTTTGTTTTTTGACCATTAGGGCTAGTTAGAATTGTATTCAATAAAAATTTGTAAAATTTGGCTCTTTTTTCTGAACCAATCCTTCCTTGTTCTTTTTCTGAAAATAAAGAGAGGCCCTTCCAATTTAAACTCGATCCCGATTCTCTATCAAATTTACTGATTAAAGTAAATAAATGACGATTTTCCGTTGAA